CCTCCCAATGTTGGGAGGCTCCTTACGTCAACTAGTCCCCGTGTTCCTCGAATGGATCTCTTAGTTGTTGAGAGGGTTGCCCAAAAGCAGTATATAAGGCGTACCCAGTAAAACTTACAAGTAAACCAGATATAGAGATGGCGACTAGGGTTGCTGTTTCCATTATTATATAATTTCAAGACCAAAATGGATCTATGATAAAATCGTTTATTTACAACGGAATGGTATACAAAGTCAACAGATCTCAATGAATACAAAATAGGATTTATGGCTACACAAACCGTTGAGGGTAGTTCTAGATCTGGACCAAGGCGAACTGCTGTAGGGGATTTATTAAAACCATTGAATTCAGAATATGGTAAAGTAGCTCCCGGGTGGGGAACTACTCCTTTGATGGGTGTTGCAATGGCTCTATTTGCAGTATTCCTATCTATTATTTTGGAAATTTATAATTCTTCCGTTTTATTGGACGGAATTTCAATGAATTAAATTAGATTCACAAGAACCGCGAATTCTTAACTTTTTAATACAAAGTAAAGCATTTAAGTTTCGGGTTTTTATCTCATTATATTATTTTCTTATTGGTAGTTCGATCGTGGAATTTCTTTCTTTCTGTATTTCCGGAATATGAGTGTGTGACTTGTTATAATGGATCCTATTGATAGTACAGAGAATGGGTCTGTCATCTTGATAGAGATGTTTTTGCTTCGTCGGATATTCATTCTAGTATCTGGAGCACGGAATATATGAAATAGATCACAAAAAAAAAGTAACTATGATTCCTACTTAATAGTTAGACCCCGTGACCGGACTCCAAAAAATTTTCCAAAGAGTTCTAAGTTATAAATCGAAAGATTTTTATTATTTTTAAAAATCCCCCCTTTTTTTTGTGATTATAAAGGACAAAACTTTCTTTGGATTTTGAGTCATTATATCTATTCATATTCATTCAATAAGTGATGATCCAATGGTTTTTACTCAGGGAATCTTTGGGCTTAGTTTGAAGTTTTATTGATGAATCATCGTGGGTCTAGTATGAATCTGGGGTTTCAATCGATTCATAGGGTCTTAACAAGAGAATTCCTATCAATAATAAAGAAAACAATAGTAAACAAAAAAAAAAAAAAGAAAATTAAAGAAAAAGAAATAGGTAAAGAGAAGATTCAAGAGGCCTGTAAAAATCAACTGAGCCGACTTGATTTTTTGGCATTATAACTACAAATAAGAACTTTCCAATTTTGACTTCTTCGTATTTTCAGAGAAGTGATAGAGGAGTGATTACGAAGTTTCCATTTTTCTATTAAATATCATATCCCTTGCAACCAAAGAAAGCAATATTTTGGGTTTTTGTTTGAGCCGTACGAGATGAAATTCTCAGATACGGTTCTCAGAGGGGGATTACTATTGGGTTACCTATCTCAATAAAGTCTATGATTGGTTCGAAGAACGTCTCGAGATTCAGGCGATTGCAGATGATATAACTAGTAAATATGTTCCTCCCCATGTCAATATATTTTATTGTCTAGGAGGAATTACGCTTACTTGTTTTTTAGTACAAGTAGCTACGGGGTTTGCTATGACTTTTTACTACCGTCCAACCGTTACTGAGGCTTTTGCTTCTGTTCAATACATAATGACTGAAGCAAACTTTGGTTGGTTAATCCGATCAGTTCATCGATGGTCGGCAAGTATGATGGTCCTAATGATGATCTTGCACGTATTTCGTGTGTATCTCACGGGTGGTTTTAAAAAACCTCGCGAATTAACTTGGGTTACAGGTGTGGTTCTAGCCGTATTGACCGCATCCTTTGGTGTAACTGGTTATTCCTTACCTTGGGACCAAATTGGTTATTGGGCAGTCAAAATTGTAACAGGCGTGCCGGAAGCTATTCCTGTAATAGGATCCCCTTTGGTAGAGTTATTACGCGGAAGTGCTAGTGTGGGACAATCCACTTTGACTCGTTTTTATAGTTTACACACTTTTGTATTACCCCTTCTTACCGCCGTATTTATGTTAATGCATTTCCTAATGATACGTAAGCAAGGTATTTCTGGTCCTTTATAGAGAATATAGATCGTAGATATTTGTAATCAATCATTTATCACTTGAGGAGGAACAATAGCATTTCATTGCTACAAATATGGATTATTGAAAATAATAAGACATGTATTTGGATATTTCCCTTCAACTATACAGTCTTCTATATTTGATACGAAGAGTTCTAGTTGAAGTGAATTCTCCGAAGAGAAAGTGGATTATGGGAGTGTGTGACTTGAACTATTGATTGAGCCGTGCAGATAGATGCCCTTATCTGCCCCATTGGAATTCACAACCCAATGTGTCTTTGTTCCAACCACCCCGTATGAGCCCCATACAGAGGAGAGGCTGGTTTGTTTGAAGAGAATCTTTTCTATGATCTAGGACCATATCCGATTATATTGTAAATGAACAGGCTCCGTAAGATCCAGTAAAATAAGTGATGTGGCCTACGACAGATTT